CAATCTACCATGAGATAGTAGAAAATCCCTTGTCCTTTAGAAAGACCCCATACGAAGATAAAAAAGAATCAAAATTTCTGCCAGATCCCTTATTTCCCTGGGATTGTAGTTCAATCGGTTAGAGCACCGCCCTGTCAAGGCGGAAGCTGCGGGTTCGAGCCCCGCCAGTCCCGACGGATCCAATAAATACAAAAATCCATTTTTCCCTTTCTATGAACTAGTAAAGAATGTCAAGGGGTATACTTGCATTCCCAAAGCAAAAAGGAGTCTTGATTTCTTTTTTTTTTTTCTATTTTTCCATCTCGCTTTTTTTGTTTGTTAGGTTCGGAACTATGTAATTAATTGAAGTGGAAAGGCAATCTGATGATCCTTCATCAGAAGATTCTCCAAGGAAGACGCAAAGGTGGGTTATAGAAAAAACAAGGAAACGGATGATAAATATCATTTCGGAGTAATTGAGTTAGGAATCAAAATTTTGATTCGGTATGGATAAAAGAACTTCCTATGTTATACTATTCAAGTCTTGACGACGGGTTGATTTGATAGATCAGATATTGTTATTCATGATAGTGATTCGGTTCAAGATCATCGAGAGGTAATTCATCCATTGAATTTACAGACGATAGACGAAAGATTTATCATCTCTAGGGGATTAAATCCCGAGTTATTGCGAAGTAAAAAACCGATGAGATTATGGAAGTAAATATTCTTGCATTTATTGCTACTGCACTATTCATTCTAGTTCCTACCGCCTTTCTACTTATCATTTACGTAAAAACAGTCAGTCAAAATGATTAATTCGATTGAATTTTCAAATGAATTTGAATCAAACTTTCCTTCCAAGTTCTTATCAAAAATTTACGAAGTAAAATGAAAGGGGTCCAATTTCACGTCTTAACTTAAATGAAATGAGCGCACTAGAATCGGAAATTATCTAAGAGTATAGATAGTATGGTAGAAAAATTCATTTTTCTACCATACTATCTATCTCTTAGTCTATAAAGCTGTAATCTAGAATAAAGATAAACGCTTAAGTTTCTATATATCAATCTACAATATTCTCTTCCTATATGTGTATATTAATTCCATTTCCATATCAATATATTCCATATATTCTATGGAATTGACATAAGACCCAATTTGCTACATCTATTTGTTCCGCTCAATCTAAAATAAGAATTATTTTAGGATTCTAATTCCTTTCCTTTTACTAGGGGAAACCTCGCCTATTTTTAACGCCATATGAAATAAGGTGATAAAGCCTAAAACGCCTTTCTAAAATTCGAATAGAAACCAAAGGGTAAATGCCCGATATGTAACCCGCCCGAGGCAAGATCTTATTATTGACCAGTCTCTCCTTAAACAACCACTATCTCGCTATCATTTCTTATAGAAAGTTTGTATACGCTTAACAAAACGACTTCTTTTTTGAAGAGTCAAGAGGGAAATAAATAAAAAAAGAAAAACTTCCTTAGTAGAAGAATTTTAGGTTGGAATAAATTTCCAATCATCTGAATCCCTTTCTTTTCGAAGTACAAAGACGGGAGAAATATCTCTTGGATTGAAAGAGTATGATTCCTATCATAGATTACTCCATTGGAATCCAATGGGATTCCAAATTCAGAGTTTTGATTTTAAATAGTTCAAAGTGCGTTGCAGAACGATCTATAAAAAAAGCGGGTTTGATTCCTGAACTCAATTAGTAGTACTTCTAAAGCCCACTTCTTCCCCACACTACGAGTGAAAGGGAAAATGTAAAGACTACCATTAAAGCAGCCCAAGCGAGACTTACTATATCCATGTGCATTATGTCCCCTAATCTCTATAAATACGAAGGAATTATTCCATTATTCCTCAGTAATAATAGTGGAATTAATGTCGCAGAGTCAAAAATGGGTTCTACCGAACACTATTGAGAAATCCATCCAATAAATCGATTATGATTTCGAGTTTTTTGGTGATTCAGGCGACACCCGGATTTGAACTGGGGAAAAAGGATTTGCAGTCCCCCGCCTTACCGCTCGGCCATGCCGCCAAAATGATAGAAAATAGGTGCAATTTTTTCCGGATTACGGAATTATTATTGTACTTGCATTTTGACTTCTGTTTTCCTTAATCCTTTTATTTCCTAAAAAAAAAAGAAATACCCCTTTTGATTGGATTTGATCCATCCCTTTGATTGTATAGTATCTGAAAATACACAATGCTAAAAACATTCTCTCGTTTTTCTATTGAGAAATAAAATGTGTATTTTTCAGACGAGAAATTTGAACCATTGACTCCTTACTTGGAATTCATGAACGATTCTGGGATTTGAATTTCAAATTGTGTTTTCCTAATGACAACATAAAAATTGAAGCAGAACTAATCAGTATTGATTTTTCAATTAAAAAAGATTTCTCAATTTCAATTATAACAAAACATATGAGTATATGTAAACCCCAGAACATAAATACAGATATCTATTATTTAGATATATTATCAATAAGGAATTATCATA